CAAAAACAAAAATCTTTAGATTTACAATCTAATATTTTAAAAATAAACTAAGTTTTCATATAAGAGAAAAATCTTTTAATTAACAGTTAAACATTTTACCTTAAACTATCTTCTAGAAATAACATTTAAAAAATTAATTATAAATAAATGTGTATAATATTATTAGATATGTTTAAGAAAGTAATGTAATCTATAAGGGTTTTTATTTCGTAGAAAGTTTTATTTGTAATTAATATATATGATATATATATATTACTTATAAATATATATGTGCATAATATATATAAATATATATTTATATATGCATATATTAATAGATATATATATATATCATATATTATTTAATATATATATATACATATAAATATATTTATATATATATATTTATTTATAAATATATATATATAAAAAAATATATATCTATATATATATATCAATATATATATATATATATATATATATAAATAAATTTTTTTATATATATGTATATGTATATTTAATAATAATTACATATATATATATATATATATTTTTAATAATAATTATATATAAATATATACGTCTGTATHACTAAAAATAATATACGTTGTGTATAGCTGTCGTAATGTATTTGTTTATGTAAAAAATAAAAACCATTCCATTGCAAAAATTAAAATGGTTTTTACAAACAACATATCAATTATTATTTTAAAAAAAAATCAGGGTATATATTCTATTATTTTCACTATAAAGACAAAAAGGTTACTTCATAATCAACAACAGGTGACCACCTACAACAAAACTAAGGACAAAAATTCCATATTGTGTTTTCAAAACACAAAAATATAGTTCAACAAATATTATTAGAGACAGGTTCCCCTACCTCTACTTTACTACAACTTACTCCCCTATAGGCAATTGATGGATGATTTGTACCGCTTTTAAATAAACTTCAATCCCCCATTAAAAAGGCTTTACTGTCTTTTACAATTTCAAGTACTAACTATTAATACTATCCAAAAAATATAACATTGTAGGCCAAATTAGTCTCCTATATAAACCAAGTATATATCTATTTTAACAGATAAAAACTAAAATTACAATCCTTAAGAATAAAATAAACGATCATACATGAGCCCAAAATAAGAGTTGTAAATGAGGGCTCTCAATTACTACTCAGCCTCCAAAGATAATTTAAAAGCCTGCCAATATTATTACAGTTTAAATTCAACTTTACTCCTGCTCTTTTAATTTTTATTTAACCAGGTACTAATCTGGTTCGTTCGCTAAATCTTATAATCTTAAATACATACACACAAAAATCTTCAATTTCACCATAAAATCAAAAGTTACACCCTAAAAATTCAAGATTAACAACAATTAGAGTACAAGCTTATAAAGTCTAGCCGATTATTCTGGAACAAAATTCTTACAAACGACAAACTGCCGGGGTAGAAAAACATTGCCCACTAAGTGAATCACTATTAGATAACACCATCTTAATTTTACTTCAGGCCATAATCAAACCTAAAATTAATGAAAAATATAAGATAGGGGTAGCCTTTTCTTCGAAAAAGAAATATACTAAAACTATACTATTATCTCAAACCTACAGAAATCTATTTTTGGTTTTGAAGACCACTAGTTTAAAAATTAACTTAAATCTGCACTAAAACAAGCACAAATCACTACCATAAAACTTTATATTACCTACCATAATAACTATGCCCAAAACACTAGAAATAACACTAAAGCACATAAAATGAAAAAATATCATCTCATTCAAAACCCTAGAAAAATAAATAAAAAGACTCATAACAATAAATTCTAATGAAATTAAAATAAAAATTAAACGCTGTCACTTAAAAATTAAAGATAAAGATCTAATAAAAACAAAAATAATTATAATTTACGCAAAGCACCAGAAAAATTTAAATAATAACTAGTAAAATTCATAAAAAAAACAAGCACCATAATAATCCAAATAAAAACTATTCAATAAACCCTGTAAAAAAAGACTCTAATAGAAACAAAGTTAACTACCCCATAAAAAAAAGGGTAAAATAAAAAAACTGACAATACACCCCCCAACAATGAAAGAGGAGTGTTAATAAAACTAACCTTAGAAAGCCTAGAAAAATATACCAAAATAACAAAAATGCCCCTTAAAAATAGTAAACAGATAAAATAAGAAAACCACACATGTAAAAAAAAAGAAATTAATGGCATAGCCATAATTAGGGAAAAAATAAGAAAAAAACAACTCTTTATAGGATCCAAATTAATATAACTTATAACACACCTAAAAACAGCTAAAAAAAAAAATAAGCTAAGCAAAAAACTTTCATCCTCCTTATTGTAAGTAAGATATTCTAAATAAACTAAAAGTTTTCAGTAAAGAAATTCCCAGTGTCCCAAACACTAAATTTTAAATATAAACTATATACTGAAACTAAATAAAATAGAGCCTCAATCTTATACTTGCAAAGTATATATTTTTATTTAAAATAGGGCCCCACAACAAAAAAAAAAATAACATTAATAAAAAAACAACAGAATTAAAGTAAAAACTTTTTATATAATTATTACCTAATAAACTAAAAACAGAAACTACACCAACACCCTTAGAATTCAAACCATTTAGCATCAAATCAAAAAACTTATAATTCACCAAACTATAAATAAAATCCTTAGCCAGGAAATCCACCACAAACTTATAAGTTAACTCCTTTAACAAAAACTTTAGACCAAGGTAAACTATTAAAATTATAAAGAACAAAAAAAAGATAGGAACAAAAAAATCCACATACAAAAATAAACTAGGTAACGCTAGTATATTAAAATTCAATCACCAAATAAAAAAAATAGAAAAAAAAATTAAAATCAAACTCAAAAAATTCATAATAGAACCCCTACTAAAATTAAAAACAGGACCACTAAAACTTATAAAAAACCCCTTTCACAAACGGTACCTATAACCAAAAGTAAAAAAAACAGAAACAAAAAACATCAAAGCAAAAAAAATCATAAAAGAATTAGAAAAAAAAAACTCCAAAATAAAATCCTTTCTTACAGCACCCCTAGAAAAAACAAGACCACATAAACAAAACAAGGTAACCAATAATTGTAACTGAATAAAAGAAGGAAGATTACCTATATTTCTATAATTACGACCATCCTGTTGTCCAAAAGAGCAATGGATCAAATAACCAATCTGTATAAAAAGACAACTCTTAAACAAAGCATGCCTTAATAAATGAACAAAAGAAACAAAACCCAATCCTAGGCCCACAGTTAACATAGAAAACCCCATTTGAGACAAAGTCCTTAAAGCTACAACTTTTTTTAAATCCTCCTCCACCAAAGCAGCAACCCTAGAAAAAAATATGGTAAAAATACCAATCATCAAAATAATAATAATCACTTCTTTATTTAAACTTAATTCAGAAAAGTTTATCAACAAAACCAAACCCGCAGTCACCAAAGTTCTACTATGAACCAAAGATCTAATTGGAGTAGGAGCACTTATAGCCTTCGGCAACCAACCACTAAAAGGAAACTGAGCACTCTTAGTAAAAGATGCAGCCAACAACATTAAAGATGACAAATAACAAAAAAAAGACAAACTCAAAAAATAATAACTTCTAAAAACTACCCTAGAAAAAAAAACAAACAAGAAAAAATCACCTAAACGATTCGTTAACACAGTATTCATAGCACCACTACACCTATCCCAGTTATTATAAAACAAAACCAAAAAAAAACTTGAAATTCCTAAAAGATCCCAACTAAGAAGTATAGTAAAACAACTATTACTATAAATCAAACTAAACATACTCCCTACAAAAACTAATAACATAAAATAATAATAATTAAAATTTAACTCACCTCTTAAATAATAAGTACTAAAAAACAAAACCCTAATAGTAACTAATATCAAAATAAGAGAGAACATTAAACTGTTAAAATAAAAATTAACTTTAAAAGATATGAAATCCCACTCAACAAAAAATACTCCAAGCTTAATAAAAGGTAAAAACAATACTACAACACAAACAAAACCTAAAGAAAACACTATCAAAAAAATAGAAACATCAATTTAAATAAATCAAATCAATTTACCATACCATCACTCTATATAAAACCCACCAAAAATAAACCTCAATAACAATAAAAACCTAACTAAAGATCTACTATCAGAAACCAGGATGCCCAAAAACATAACAATTTCCAAATCAAAAATAACAAACATCAGTATCATAGTAAAAAAATGAATACTAAAAGAATTCTGAATCTTACCAATACTTACAAAACCACACTCAAAAGAAGAAACCTTATTTTTATAAAAATCTTTACAACTCAATAAAAAATTACCCAAATAAAATACAACCAATAACAAAAGTGTAAAAATAACAACCATAAACAATACAAACAAAAAAGACTCAAAAGCCTTTACTAAGTTTAAAACTTCAATAAATTTCCTTTCGTACTCTACACTATCACAAAAAAATAATTAACAAGATAAACAATTCTATCTCACGATGAATTAAACTAATATCACGTCCAATTTATTACCAGAAGAACAGCCTAAAAAATAAAGCCTCCTCCTCTCTAAAACAACTGGGATACAACATCGATGTAAAACTTACCCATATCATAAGAAACTGATTAAAGTATGTTTTTCTGTTAACTCCGGAGTAATTTTTTCCATTAAAAATAGTAATAAAAATTATATAAAATTCTACCCTAGAAAAAATACCTAAAGATTAAAAAATCACTAGATAAAAAAATTTCCGAAGACTTATCTTTGTTTAAATACACTTATTATTTCTTAAATAAAATAATAATTCATAAAAATAATTAGTAAATAATCAACCAATAACCCCATTCATACTGGAACTCATTAAAAGCACAAATTATTTTGCTACCTTAATGTCCTCACGCTAAGACTGCCATTAATAAAATACATAGGGCAGAGGCCAGCATTAAATTAACACCTAAGTCTTTAAAAAACATTTGATAAAAATTCAAGTTAACACAAAAAAAATTAAAACAAAAAATAAACTTTCAAAAAAATATTACTAAATCTAAAACACTAAATTTATTAAAAAGTTAATAAAAAAAAACAAAATCACACAAAAAACAGAAAAAGTTATAAAACTTGAACAACAAACACTTCAAAATCTTAACTTCCTATAACTATAAAAAAAAATATAATTTTCTAACAACACAAAATAAACAGATAAAAAGAAGGTCGACATATCAAAACAAAAACCAATAAAATTTGTTGTGCAACAACAAAAACACAAGGCTATCTACCCTTCTCATCTATTAAACATCCTAATGTAAAAATCCAAAAACGGTATGCAATACCAAAAAATTCAAAAATAAAAGTTAAAGCCACCAAATTTCCCCTACACCGCAAATAGATATTTTAAAATAAACTAAATAGCTTAATCCATAAAACCAAGGCACCAACTCTTAAAGTTATCCAACAAAGTTACCTCCAAAGCGATAGGCATAAAACTATGGTTAGCACCACAAATTTCTGAACATTGACCATAAAAAACTCCCACAATAGGGAAACTATAAGACAAAGTACTAAGAATACCACTTATAGCATCCAACTTAATAGAAAGCCTAGGCAAAGCTCAAGAATGAATAACATCCCCCGAAGTGATACAAAAACGAATATTCGTATCACAAGGCACAACACAACGATTATCAACCTCCAAAAGACGGGGTTCCCCCAATTCCAACTGGTCCAAAGACTTCATATAAGAATCAAACTCCATACCGGGGATATCCCTAAACTCATAACTTCAATACCACTGATGACCAGTAACCTTCACAGTTAAACTACTATCCAGGTTTATTAAACCATAGTAATAAAGCAAACTCAAAGATGGGATCATCTGCATAACCAAAATCAAAGTCGGGAAAACACTACACAAAAGCTCTCCAAATTGATACTCGATCTTCTTACTTTTGAAATAAAAACGTCTAAATAATAAATAAAAAAACATAACAGAAACAAAAGATAAAACACCAAACAACAAACTACAATTAAAATTATGAAACCAATCTATATAACTAGAAAACAAACTATTAGAAAACGACAACCCAAAATCTTGAAAAAAATTACCCAATAATCTCTTAAACCCCCTGATTGGAAATCAGGTATACTAAATTATACTAAAAGATCCCTAAAATCACAAATCTTCCCATTGACAATGGGATATAATAAAAATTATACTATAATTTTATTAAAACAATAAGAGATAAACACTATAAGGGTATGAACCTTAGGGACTAAACTTATCCTATCTTACTTAAAGACCCTAATCCTGCCAATCTGCAATCGGCTATACTAAAATATAATAAAGATCCAGAACTTTAAAACAGTAGACCTATAAAAAATCTCCGACTGATAACTATGACCAAAAACATATCCACTAGAACTATACTCAGGGCTACTATTAATATGGTAATCCAACAATAATAAACGATGACTAACAAAAGACTCCAACAAAACAAAAACAAATAAAAACAAAGCAAAAACACTCACCATAGAACCATAAGAAGCAAAAATATTCCAAACACTATAAACATCAGGAAAATCTAAATATTTACGAGGGAAACCATGAAGACCTGCAAAATGTAAAGGAAAAAATGTCAAGTTAACACCAAAAAATATTAACACAAAAACTACAGACATTATCATTTTATCATAAACAAAACCAGTCATAAACCCCCACCACAAAGTAATACCGGTAAAAATACCAAAAACAGCTCCTAAACTCAAAACATAATGAAAGTGGCTAACAACATAATAAGTATCATGAAGAATAATATCCAGACTAGAATTAGATAACATAACACCAGTCAAACCTCCAATAGTAAACAAAAAAATAAAACCTAAAACCCACAGCAACAACGGTTGAAACACCATCTTCATCCCAAACAAAGTAGCCAATCACCTAAAAACCTTAACACCAGTAGGCACAGCAATAACCATAGTAGCAGCAGTAAAATAAGCACGAGAATCTAAATCCATACCAACAGTATACATATGATGAGCTCAAACAACACACCCAATTAAACCAATACTTAAAATAGCGTACACTATCCCCAAAGAACCAAAGACCTCCTTTTTACCTGTTAAATATAAACTACTCTGACTAATAATACCGAAAGCAGGTAAAATAAGAATATAAACCTCAGGGTGACCAAAAAACCAAAATAAATGCTGGTAAATCAAAGGGTTACCACCTGTCCTAGGATCAAAAAAAGATGTGTTCAAATTACGGTCAGTCAATAACATAGTAATAGCACCAGCTAAAACAGGCGAAGACAAAACCAAAAGAAAAACAGTCACAAACACAGTCCAAACAAAAAGACTCATATGTTCTAAAGAAATAGATCTACTACGAAGATTCTTAGTAGTGGTCATAAAATTAATAGCACCAAGAATAGAACTAACACCAGCACAATGTAAACTAAAAATAGCCAAATCCACACTACTTCCAGGGTGCCCCATAGTACTCAAAGGAGGATAAACAGTTCAACTTGTTCCACAACCTATATCAACAAAACATGCGTCCAAAATTAAAAACATAGAAGTCGGCAAAAGCCAAAACCTCAAATTATTAAGACGAGGGAAACTCATATCAGGAGCCCCAAGCATTAAAGGCAACATTCAATTACCAAAGCCCCCAATCATAGTAGGTATAACCATAAAAAAAGTCATTAAAATAGCATGTGCAGTAATAACAGAATTATACAACTGACCACTGCCTAAAAAAAAACCAGGCTTAGCCAACTCTAAACGAATAATAAGAGATAAAGCGGTCCCAACCATACCAGATCAAAGACCAAACAAAAAATAAAGAGTACCAATATCCTTATGATTAGAACTCTCCAACCAAACAGATAGGCCTCCTTGATACTTAAAAACACTTTTCAAATAAAACCAAAAATTTAAACACCAGTTCAATTTTAATTCAAAAATTTAACATTTATTGAAAAACACTCAAAAACTCAACAAAAAAAAACCTTTGTTGATGTCTTACTTTTACCTTTTTAAAAAAAAACCCTCAGTCAGAAAACATTATATATTATAATAATAAGAGGCACAGAAAACCCAAAGTTTCAAACCCCTATATTAACAAATCTCTTCCCCATAACAGCCCTGGTCAAAATATAAATAGAATAATAAAAAGCAATAAAAAAATATAAAAATAGAATATAAAAACCAAATTTCATAAAATTTGAGGCTGCCGTAATAGCCGTGAACTCAGACAAAAAAGATAATGAAGGCGGCGTCCCACTGTTAGACAAAAAAGCCACAGCAAAAAACAAAGCCATAATCATACCCGAACTAAAAAAACTATTTATATAATAAACCATACGACTAGACGATACATGGTAAAACTCACCGATAAGATAAAACATCAAAGTAGAAGTATAGCCATGGGCCAACATTATAACAAGACCTGAAGTCTTACCAGATATTAAAATGAAAATTAACGCTATTAACAAAAATCCCATATGAGTAACAGAAGAATAAGCTGCTAAAGCCTTAGCATCCCTTTGAAAAATACAACAAAAAGACGCCAAAATCATACCTAAAAACGCGATAACCATTCATAAATTATTATGCACAAAACTCAGACTCCCCATAATACGTATGAACCCCGCTGTCCCAAGTTTTAATAAAAGCCCAGCTAACAACATACTAGCAGTAGTGGGGGCTTCTACATGAGCTTTGGGCAACCACAAATGCAAAAAATACACAGGAAACTTTATCATAAAACTCAAACTAATAAGAAAGACCATTTCCCAAGATAAGTTAAAATCAAAGTATACCAAAGTAAAAAAAAACCAACTTTTAAAATATACAAAAAGAAATGGCATAGAGCAAAAACTAGCATAAAAGATTAAGTAATAGGCCGAGTTAATTTTTTCAATTTGTGACCCATACCCCAAAATTATAACTAGAATAGGAAACATAGATAACTCAAAAAACATATAAAGTATAATTATGTTCGCAGGCACAAAAAATATCACACAAATAAAAACCAGGCACTCAGATAATAAAAGAAGAGGCCTTCTCTTTTCCCTAAGTAAAACCATCCCAAGAATAAAAAGACTTATAACAACCAATAATACAAAAGAAAAAGAACCTAAAAAAAAAAACAAACCAGACCAAGAAAACCTGTTTATCATAAAAAAACTAAAAACAACCATAAACAAAAAAAAATATACAGGATTAAAAAAAAAATATAGCCCAAACAAAAAAAACTCCATCAAAGCCACCTTATTTTCGCAATTACAAATAGCACGTTTTAAAATAAACTAAAATGACAGTAAGACCATCAATAAACAAATACAAACAAGAACAACCAGACAACACCCACAAAATGCCAATAAATAATAGCAAACTCTAGTCCTAAATGATGGTTGTAATTAAAATGTGACTTCAATAAACGTAAAAGATTAAAAAACAAAAAAAGACCCCCAAAAAACACATGCAAACCATGAAAACCGGTAGACAAATAAAAAATACTACCAAAAATTCCATCAGAAATAGAAAAACTAGCCTCCCTGTATTCTATAGCCTGGATAGCAGTAAAATAAACTGCTAAAACACAGGTCAAAAAAAGTCTAACCGAACAATCCTTGTTTCTTAACAACCTATAATGAGCCCACGTAACAGAAACACCACTACTTAAAAGAATAATAGTATTAAGCAAAGGCACACCAAAAGGGTTTACCAAATGCATACCAATAGGGGACCACACACCGCCCAAATCATGAGCAGGTACAAGTGCAGCATCAAAAAAGGTCCAAAAGATACCAAAAAAGAACATAAACTCACTAAAAATAAAAATAAGTACCCCAAACTTAAAACCATCCATAACAAAAAAATTATGGTAACCCCTAAGACCTTCCATCACAATATCCCTACTCCATGCAAAAGACGCCAACAAAATGGAAAACAATGAAAAAAACAAACCCCACACTATACCATACTTAAAGAAAACCACTAAAGAACTTGTAAGCCCCAAAGAACTAAAAAAAACCAGTAAAGGGTAGCTAGAAAGCCTTAAAATATGAAAATTATGAAACAAAATACATAAAAATCTCCCGGTCCTAAACCGAGCATATTTATTATACTATATGTACCTTACTATTTAAAAACAAATTTGGTTAAAAAAAAAACTAAAAATAACACAAGAAAAATCATAAAATAAACACAAGAAAAAACTAAACTTAAACTCACAAAGGGCTCTTCTACTAAACACTGACCCAACCATCTCAATAAAACAAGAGTAAAAAGCAATATAAAAACTAAAAATTTATTAGATTTCGACAAAACAGAAACATAATTATTAACAAACAAGAACCTAAACAAAACCATCTGTCTAGCAAATATAGCAACAACACCCACAACCTTGTTAGGAATTGCACGAAGAATAGCATAAGCATACAAAAAATATCACTCAGGTACAATATGGGCAGGTCTAGCCATAGGATCAGCCTCAATAAATATTTCAGGGTCACCCAAAATAAAAGGGTATAAAAAAACAAAAACAAAAAAAACAAACCAAACAACAAAATTTAAAGCATCCTTAGCCCAAAATTCCGGGTAAAAACAAATTTTATCATAATCCCCATGACAATAAAGCTTAGAAGTTCTCCCAGTCACATGCAACATCAAAAGATGCACCAACACAATAAGAAGAAGACCCCACGGCACTAAAAAATGAACCACAAAAAAAAACTTCAAAGTAGCACTAGAAACAGTAAAACCACCCCAAATTCAAGTAACAATAGAAAACCCCCAGATAGGGATAACCCTCAAAAGACTAGTGATCACAACAGAAGCCCAAAAACTCATCTGTGCCCACACTAAGACATACCCTATAAAAGCCTCTATCATAACCAGTAATAGAATTGTCACCCCAGAAAGCCACACACCTTTTAAACGATAACTACAAAAAAAAAGACCTTTAAAAATATGTAAATACAAAAAAATAAAAAAAAGACTAGCCCCATTAGAATGAAAAATACGAAAAACCCAACCAAAATTAACCTCGTATATAATATACTGGACACTACCAAAAGCTGAGGCACCATCATCAGTGTAATAAAAAGCTAACAAAGTCCCAGTCAAAATCTGAAAACCTAAGACCATACCCAACATTCTACCGTAATTCCAGTTAAAAGTTAAAGCTTTTCTAGAAGGCAAACTAACAACCAAAGAATTAAAAAAACCTAAAAAAGAGCTTTTCAACACCTCCTAAAAATTCTTGACTTCTTCAAAGTCACATTTTAATATAAACTAAAAGGTCCTACACTGTACCCCTTTTACACCAAAAATAAAAATTCTTCCTAAACTAAAGTGTATAAACGAAATCTTCCTGGACCGCAACCAGACATAGGAAAACATCTATTTCACGTTCTACTATCACCTAACGGAACTCCGCCTTATCAAGACGACATAATAAAATTTTACTAAAACAGTAAAATGCTAAATAACAGATAAAACTATTATAGGGATAGAAATAAAATAAAAAAACTTCATATGACCCTTTATAAAAAAAAAATCCTTAGTTCTTATATTAATAAGCCAAAACCTAAAACAAAGTATAGATAAAAACATCAAAAATAACAAAAAAAGAAACCACAAACTCTCCAACTTCAACAACTCAGATAAAGAAAAAATTTTAATAAAAAAAGAAACTCTAAAAGGAATATTTAAAAAAACAAGCACAGTTTCTCAACCAACAAAACTATAATCCTTAAGACTAAAACCCGGCATCAAAAAAACTATTAATAAAACATAATAAAAAAAAAGATACAAAACATTAACAATAGATAAAAAACAAGTCAAAACAACCCAGTTAAATGACTCAGTAGAAGAAATAACCAACATATTTTTATAACTTTTAATTAAAAACAACTGAAAATAGCACACCAAAATACCAAACAAAAATAAGAAAAGTACCTTAAAACTAAACAATTGTACCAGCACAGGTAAAAAAGGAAGTTTCTGAAAAGTCAAAAACCACATCAATAACCAGTTATAAACAGAACTAGTAACACTAAAAACCCAAAAATGAAATGGGGCCACACCAATTTTTAACATCACAATAAAAAACTGAATTAAAAAAAAGTTAAAAACCAAAAAAAACAAACCCAAACTTTCTTGAATCACAAAATAATTAAAAACACTCACATAAGACCCCAAGTTCTTAGACAAAATTACAAAAACCACCGTTATAAGAAGAAAAGATCTTCATCAAACAACAATATTTCTAGTAAAAAAATTTAATAAAGGCAACACAAAAACAAAGAAAACCATAAAAAAATACAAAAACAGACGGGTGAACCCTAAACAGATTTAGAAGACCTGCCGCATATTTGTCAATTGTTTTATATCTTTTGCGCTTAAAACAAATGCACTTCTTATGCTATAACAACCCCTAAGATGTGAGCCCCTCATCTTTAGATTAAAAATCTAATACTTTAAACTTAAGTTAACATCTCTAACTTACTCATTTAAATACAAATAAATTAAACGAGAAAAAATATAACTTTGAATAAAAAATACAAAACACTCCATCATAATGGCCAACACAGTTAACCAAACATAACCCACACCTGCAGTTAACTCCAAAAAACGGTAAATCATCATACTAATTATATGACCAACTAAAACATTAACAGTTAAACGTACAGTCAACGCCAAAGGACGAGAAATCTCACTAACAACTTCAACTAACAACATACTAAAAGTTTTCAAAAACCCATCCCCCTCCTTAGTAATATAGACCGAAAACTTTTCACTCCTAATAAAAGTAAAAAAAGTTCTTATCCAAGCCACTACTGCATAAACAAAAGTAAACTCTAACATACCGCAAGGACAAAAAGAATAAGTAAAATACCCACCAAAACAACAAGTCAAAAGAACAACAAAGGTAAAAATAGAAATAACACTACTCAAAGGTAAATCCCCATCATATCTAAAAACTACAACTAAGACTCTTAAAAACTTTTTAACCAAAACCCCCAACATTCTTTCCTTGAAATAAAACAAAAACTGCAATACATAAATAAATATAAAAATATCCAAAAAATAAACATTCCTAATTACAAAAAAACCATTACAAAATAACCCAAAAAAATTAAAGAAACAGGCAATAATTTAAATCAAAAAAAACTCATTATCAGGTCATAACGAAAACGCGGGTAAGAACTACGAATAAAAACCAGAACAGAAAACATCATATAAATAACCACAAAACTAAAACCAAAAAACAAAACAGAAGTCAAAGTACTAAAAAACAACAAAGCCCCATACTCACCTAAAAACAACAATACAAAAGCAACACTAGAGTATTCAACGTTATAGCCCCTAACCAATTCCCTTTCACCCTCGGCAAAATCAAAGGGGGCACGATTAAGCTCAGCTAAAACCATAAAAACAAAAGGTAAATAAATAACAAAAAGACTCAAAATAAAAAAACTACAAAAATAAAATATAATAATATGGATGACAACAGATAACAAATATAAAGAAAAAGCAATCTCATAAGAAATACTTTGTCTTCTAGCACGAATAGCACCAACTATTGCATACTGAGACTTACTAACAGCCCCCCTAATAAGTGTAGTGTAAACAGAAAAACCGATCAAGCACAAAAAAAACATAACAGAAAATTCAAAGGTAATAAAATCATAAAAAAAAGGCAAAACAAATCACTCCAAATACATTACAATAAAAAAAACCCCAGGAACCAAAATAAAAGATACTTCTGAAGCATTCAAAGGCAACAATTGATCTTTCTTCAACAACTGAATTCCATCAAAAATAGCCTGCAACAGACCCATAAAACTAACCTTATTAGGTCCAATACGCTGTTGACTGCCACCAAACAAATGACCCTCATACAAAGTCACAAAAGCAATAGCCTGAACCACAAACACTATAAGAAGAATAATATGAATAAATATGAGAATCAA